ATAAAAACGAATAAAAATTCCCATTCAAATACATAAGAATTGTATAGGAACCGAAATAATCTTTTATTTTCTTTTGAAAAAAGGCAAATGGATTTCTTCTGAGTAATGAGAAAACTATTCAAATTATGATATTCGTGAAGAAAGAACCGCAATAAATGTAAAAAGGGAACATCTTGAACCCAGCATTGAAGAATTTGAACCAAGATTTCCATATGTATGGAATGAGATATTAGTATATCTGAGACATAATTTAAATATGAAAATTTGTCCTCTAAAAAGGGAAAAATTGAATGAATTGATCGTAAATTATGATATCTTGGTATTTCTTTTTCTTTGAAATAAGATACTAATCGCAACAAGAATGGAATTTCTACAATAATTCCAAAACTTTCTGATATCATTTGAGAATGAAAATGAGAAAAAAAAAATTATTGTGGTTGTATTCAACCAATCGATTTTGATTAGAATCATTAACCAAAGAAATCAAATAATTTTGTTGATAGATTTGAGTAATTAAACGTTTTATAAGTACTAAACTAGATTTATTGTCATAACCAAAAACTTCCACAAGTTCGTAAAAAATCGAACCATTTAACCCATGATTATGAGCAAATGCATAAAAATATTCCTGAAAGAGTAGCGGATATAGGAAGTGTTGTTGCCAAGATCTATCCTTTTCTAAATATCCTTGTAATTCTTCCATTGACTTACATTTTTTCTACTTGAAACAAAAACAGTAAGCATTTCTTGGGTTATTAATACATAGTGCAATATGGTCAGAACAAGGTATGTATTATGTACAAAAATATATATATACCCCGGAAACAGAAAGTCCAATCAACAGACCTTTTTCCTCTCCCCTTCTATCTAATGGGGTTATCCTCGTTATAATTACTAGAGGTTCAAAAATCTTTTATTTTTGCAACCCGATCGCTCTTTTGACTTTGGAACAAATTCTTTTTGTCAGTATACTGTTTCTTCTACACATTAGTTTCCAATCTATAATAGAGAATAGTTAGGATTTTTTAAAAAAGAAAAAAAAAGAATCAAAGGACCGCTCACAGGAGAACCTTTTCCCGCATCAGGCACTAATTTTTTTTAACGTCTAATTAGATCGGGTAATTATTCAAATTAAGAATGGAAGCTCGTTGTTTTTTTTACCAGAATTGTAGCCGTAGGGCTCTATCCATTTATTCATTAAACCCAACTGTAAATGTGAATTTTTTTTGTCTTCCTCCTAAAATAAAAACAAAATTTTGGAATGGTCTGGTAAGGATCGACTCAAAATTCTCCTAAAAAAAAAAATAAGAATCTAATAAGAAATTAAGAAATTCCATTTTCTTCTTATTATTACGACATGCGGTTTTTTCCATCCATTACCTTTCAGGATCAGTCGCAGTTTTATAAACTCTACCAATAGTCTGGACGAATTCGTTGCTTCATCCAAATGTGTAAAAGATCATAGTCGCACTTAAAAGCCGAGTACTCTACCGTTGAGTTAGCAACCCAGATAAATATGATTTATAGATACAATCGAAAAAAAAAAATCAATTGAATTGCACTGTACAACTACGTCAAAACATTGAACTAACAAGAAATAGAAAGGAAAGATTTTATGATCAATTTTAAACACCAAAATAGCAAAAAAAATGGATCGGATTAAAAAACAACGGATTCCCAATAGAAATATCAAAATTTACGGACCACCCTTTTTCTCAAAATTTTTGATTTTCGTTAACAAAATACATCTTGTATATGTATAACAGTAAATCTGGCAAACCCATCATTTGCCTGAAGTAAAGGAAAACCCAATTAGGGGTCGGAATAAACAGATCCGCTTATCTACGATCGAATTATATTTGTTCGATACAACATTGTCAATATGAATGGAAAACAAATTCAATTTACTTAATACTTAAATATATTAAGTAAATAAAATAAGAATTCGTGTTGGATTGGCACAACATAAATAAGAAATTTAGATGAAAAAAAAATAAGGAAAAGGTAGAGAAAAAATATGAATACAACAAGAAAAGAACAAATTTTGAGTAACTAATTGCCCAAAATAGATACTAGTTACCCTTTCTTTTTTATTTATTAAAAGAAATTTTGTTTTTTTTCTTTATGAAGGTCCTTCTTTAACTTTAAATAATTCTGCCTTCCTTAAAATATCATGAACAGTTCCTGTAGGTTGAGCACCTTTTTCAAGGAAATAACGAATGGCGGGAACATTTAAATAAGTTTGATTCTGTATCGGGTCGTAAAAACCCACTTTTTGAAGATCTTTTCCTTCTCTTCGGGATCGAACATCAATTGCAACGATTCGATAGATCGCCCATTGGGATAGATGTAGATAAATAATACCCCCCCCCTAGAAACGTATAGGAGGCTTTCTCCTCATACGGCTCGAGAAAAAATGATTCTAATATTTCTATATATTCTGTATATAATGGCAAATAGATCCATAAAATTAAAATAATGAAGTCGACTATAATTTGAGTCGTTTTTTGTTCTTACTTACAGATACATAAAAAAAGAAATAGCATTCGTACTCATAACTCAAGTTGGGCAATTCTGAAAAAGTGCGAAGGTAACTCTTTAGACATTTCTTGAGTCGTCTCTAACCTCTTTTATTTGTCTCGTCTCGAATCTATTTTTCTTCTTCATTATAATAAAATGAAATAAAATTATTGAGACAATTGAAAATAGTGTTTCCTTGTTCCGGAATCCTTTCTCTTTACTTTGTAAAATCATTAGGTTTAGACATTACTTCGGTGATCTTTATTCCTTTTCAAAATGGCAGCAACATACCTTTTGTTTTTTGTTATTTCTTTCTATAAATAATACGAAAGATTAATTATAATACACTTTTCATTTTAATAGAAAAAGTTTTACCAATTTGGACAAATTTTACTTTTTTATTTTATTTCAAACTTGTTCGAATTTTAACCCTTCGATTTCGATATTGAGGATATATTTATAAAGTTGGTCTAACTTATTAATTGTTACTAACCCTAGATTCTTCCCCCCGATAAATGAATCAATACTTTTTGGTCGAGCTCCATTATGTACTATTCCTATTTACCAACCCAACACAAATTAGGTTCCTAGCAAGAACAGAACAAACTATGTCGATTCAAGAGCATCTTCATTCTTATAGAAAATGGTGGATGTAAGAATCCACAACGAATCATGTCCTTCAAGTCGCACGTTGCTTTCTACCACATCGTTTCAAACGAAGTTTTACCATAACATTCTTCTGATTAAATTTCGAACCGGTATGGAATTGATTCAATAGGGAATCATGAATAGTCATTGGCTCAAATGAAACAGATTTCTAAAAAAGACGAATAAACGCGTTTACTTAAGTCTTACTTAATCTTCAACAGATTGTTCGGGATGATGAATCATAAAATAAAAAGGATCATCCCCCTTTTTTTTGAACACATAAATTAAAAAGTAAAGGCCTTTACTTATTTACTTAATAGAATTATCCAATAGATTTTCAATCCCGGATGGATTTTCAATTCCGGAACAAAATCAGTTATTAACTAAATGTAAGCTATTCCGATGACTCGAAAAGGTCGGAAGTCTCTCTATAATATAGATTTTTCACACTTATTCAAGTACCAAGTGCTCACAAAAATGAAGATTCAAATCGTTTTTTGTTTTCGTGAGTATGGAATAGAAGAGGTTTCGTGTAAGATAAAAATCGTTATTCTTTCTTTCATCTGAAAGAGAAAATCAGAATCAAGAATAAGAAGAATCTAATTTTTTCATAATATCTATTATACAGCATACAGACCGATTTCTATTTCAATTCAGAATGCACCATGTGCGAATTCCCATTTTACGGGTATGGAACACAAGGTTTCCCTAAGTAACTAACTTCAATATGAATATGAGTATGAGCATACTCTGAATGGGAATGACCCCCCCAATTCTTCTTTGAATTAAGAATTCAAAGAAATATCTTTATTTCTACCCGTACATTGAATTCAGAACAAAGAAGGGGTTGGGTCACACATTATATATATCCAATATCCAAGCAAGATTAAACAGAAAATTGTTAAAGAGAAGAATCCTTCGTTTCTGATGGAGACGATCTGGGACGGAAGGATTCGAACCTCCGAATAGCGGGACCAAAACCCGTTGCCTTACCGCTTGGCCACGCCCCATTTAGGTTTTTATTCGACATTAATAAAAACTAATATTGGTATTGGTCATTCGTCAATCCCAGCCCAAATACATTGTTGCTAGGATTCAACACATGTAAATATAGAATCACAAAAAATTATTGATCATTACATAAAATTCAATTAATATATTGTACGAAACTATAATTCCTTGTATTCTCATTTGAGAATGAAAGGAAAGATTTTTGATTTGGGAGAGTTCGAAGAAAAAGAAGACCCGTCTTTTCATTTTTCCTTCATAAAAAGAACTCAACCAAAATCAAATTTTCTAATCTACAAGAATAAAATGTTTGTTATGCTTAATATCTTTAGTTTAATCTGTATCTGTCTTAATTCCATCCTTTATTCGAGTAGTTTTTTCTTCGCTAAATTGCCCGAGGCTTATGCCTTTTTCAATCCAATCGTAGATGTTATGCCTGTCATACCTGTACTATTTTTTCTATTAGCTTTTGTTTGGCAAGCTGCTGTAAGTTTTCGATAAAATTTTTAATACTCTGCAAAATTCATGATTTATTCGAAAAAAAAATTCTAAAATAAAAATTGATAAGATCAGATAAGTTTTACATTAGGAACCCCCGATTCAAAAATAGAAATTCTTGTATATTGAATTGAATAACCACGGTGATAAATTTGGATCAACTTATTTCCTCGTTCTGACATTCCAGTAAACAAGGACTTTCTAAGAACCCACAATATCCAATAACGGATATTGCCAAACATTTTTGGTAATGAAGGAATCAAAACTTTTCTTTTCTTATTACTCTTATTACAAAGTAGAAAGAAATTTGTTGAAAATTACTTTTTTTTCAAGATTCAAGAAAAGACTTCATTTTTGGGGTGTTATGCCAAAATAACGTATGTGATAAAAAATAGGCAATCTATTTCTTTTTTCCAAAAAAAATAATCTTGGAGATTGTGTAATGCTTACTCTCAAACTCTTCGTTTACACAGTAGTGATATTTTTTGTTTCTCTCTTCATCTTCGGATTCTTATCTAACGATCCGGGCCGTAATCCTGGACGTGAAGAATAAAAAATGTTGAGTTTTCCTTATTTTTTTTATATATTCCATACATTTACCTATGATAAAAAAAGAAAAGGATCAAATTTTTCAAATTTGAAAGTCTAAAGTGATCAGAGGGAACGGAGAGAGAGGGATTCGAACCCTCGGTACAAATAACTCGTACAACGGATTAGCAATCTGCCGCTTTAGTCCACTCAGCCATCTCTCCTAATTCAAAATTTAAATTTTTTTTTGTGATAAAAAGATTAAAAAAAAACCTCGTTTTCTTTTTTTAATTATTTATATTTATTAGTAATAATTTATTAGAAGATAGATAAAGTAACGATAATAATATAAAAATAATAGAAATTATATATTAAAATCGAGAAGATATCTACGAATTTGATCAGTAATTCCATTTAGATAATGATTCGAAACAGAGATCTTATCGCCAATAGAATAGATATAGACAGAATCCCTTACTTCATTTCTTTGATTTTGTAAAAAAGGTTCATTCCCCCGGCCTGGTTAAGTACTGGCCGGGCCATTACATTATTTCTTTTTTTGTTCTGATAAATCATTTCATAGATCAAACAATTCAATTATGTATGATTTGATATCAAATCATAAATTCTTGGTTGTTATTGAAGCAACAAAGAAAATGTCTATTCCCAGTCCTATGATAGAAGTGCCATTTCTTAGTAGTTAGTATTATTAATACTATTCTTATTAATACTATACTAATAATTAGTAATATTATATCAAAAACGAAACACACATATGTTATAACATAATTAATTTACTTGTTCAAGGGACAAGCTTTATTTTATTTGAAATCCAATTGATCCGAATTCAAATTCATAGGATCTGGCAATTGAAGGGGAAGTTGAAAACGAAAAAAGAAATGTGGAATTCATCATTTTTATGGTCCAGTTTTAATAAACCCCTGGATTCGAAATGTCAGTAAGGACTTCCAGCAAATGACAAATTTTTCATTTCATTTTATTTAATTTAAATATTTTATTTAATATAAATATATTTAATTATATATAATATATATATTATATTTTATTATATATTGTATATATATATATTATTATGATTATGAATTAGGATCAAGTCAAGTTTTATTTAAATAAGCTGCTTTCTATTCTTCGCCTATTTTTTTTCAAGTACCTACAGCGGGACGAAGTGCCAACACTAGAATTTTCATGAGTCTGCTGCTATCTTAATTGTATCTCATTCCTTTGTTCGACAAAAGGTTCATTCATATATAATAATGGGGATATGTAGCGGGTATAGTTTAGTGGTAAAAGTGTGATTCGTTCGATTAATAACTTAAATAGTTAAAGGATCTTTCGGTTTTTTAATATTCCGATCAAGATCAAAAAAACTTTATTTCTTAAATTTAATTTAAAAGGTTTAATCCTTTTTCCCTCAATAGCATACTTGAGGAAGACTATACATTCTCACGATTTATATCCAAGGGTCAATTCGAAATTGAATACAAAATGGGATTATAGAATCACGAAGCATAATTTTTTATTATTTCAATTGGATCAAATCTTCCAATTGAATGAGTAATTGAATGAGTATAAGTAAAGGATCTATGGATGAAAATACAAAACAAAAGTGTATTTCCAATCGTAACTAGATCTTCAATTTTTGTGTTGTAAAGGGAAGATTGAAGCCAAATAGCTAGAAAACGATGGTTTTGGTTTACTAGAACCCTTAGCCTATTTATTGTTTTAGCTCGGTGGAAACCAAATTCTTTTCCTCAGGATCCCTCGAATGGAAATATGGAACGAAGTAACTAGATTAGACAGATTTGGTATAATCCCTTCCTCTAGAGGGATCATCTAAAAAGCTACTCGCTTTGGATGCATTCAACAATAAAAATAAAAGCTGACATAGATGTTATGATCTAATTTTTAATACATTGATCTTCCATAAAGGAGCCGAATGAAACCAAAATTTCATGTTCGATTTTGAATTAGAGACGTTAAAAATGATCAATTAACGTCGACTATAACCCCTAGCCTTCCAAGCTAACGATGCGGGTTCGATTCCCGCTACCCGCTACATATTCCTTATTCTACATGTATCATCCGTTTGGATATATATTCTTTTTTTTTATTACCTAAACTATTTTCCATGCAATCCCTTTTTATCCAAAAGTAAGGAGAATGCAAAAGAAAAAAAAATAGGAATGAAAAGCGTCCATTGTCTAATGGATAGGACAGAGGTCTTCTAAACCTTTGGTATAGGTTCAAATCCTATTGGACGCAATTTTTTTCCATCTA